AAAACCGAAGGACCCCTTAACTATTAAAGGGGTTAATAGAACGAATCACACTTTTACCACTAAACTATACCCGCTACAATGCGATTATTGTATATAAATGGACCTTTTGTCGAACAAAGGGATTGTAGGTACTCAAGACAGGATCAGAAAAAAATAATGAAAATTTGAGTGTTGACATGTTTCGTCGGGGGACTTAATGAGATTAAGAAAAGGGGCTCATTTAATTTAAATAACAAGTTCTATCTTTTGCTGGGGGAGTTTTGACAGATACAGCTCGACAAAACCACTTTAGTCATAACATAAAAATCCATTGTGCAAGTATCTATAGTTCGATTTTTTTGTTGAAGGAGTTCCCTTCTTCTTTCCCTATTCATTAAACTATCGAAGTTTTTGAATCCGAGCCAACTGGATCTATGAAAAAAAAAAAGAGTCTTTTTTGTGGACTCAAGTCTTCAGTTCAAGTAAAGCTGCTTTTTCTTTCTTGAAGAAAGAAATAAAAAAAATGAATTTCAATATTAATAACCAATAAGGCTTTTTCCTGTTTTTATTCCAGTACAGTAAATCAAAAAGGGAATAAAAGAACGAATACGAAGAAAGAATAAGAAATGAGACTTTGATTCTATATCAGAGGAATGTAAATAGTAGTTTTTCTGATTGTTGTTGCTTGAATAACAAGCATTATGTTTTCAAATCAGATAAAAATTTGAATCTATGGTAATTGGGATAAAAAAAGGCCCGGCTAGGTACTGACCCAGCCAGGCCCTGGGAATAAAAAAAGGCCTTTTGGGCGAAATCAAAGAGGTATTTTTATATTGGAAATATCTCTTTCGAGCCCTTACTTTATCTAAATGGAGTTGGAATTGCTGATAAAAGTTATATATATCTATATAATTAGAATAAAGATTAGAATAAAGAGAGAAGGTCTTTTTTCAATCCTTAGTTATGTGTAATGTAACATAGTAATTATACCTTTTCAATTGGGAGAGATGGCTGAGTGGACTAAAGCGTCGGATTGCTAATCCGTTGTACGAGTTATTCGTACCGAGGGTTCGAATCCCTCTCTTTCCGTTTCCCTTGATGGCTTGATATTTTATTTATCTCTTTCGAATTGATCGAAGCCTTTTGATTGTTTCATATTCATAGTTAAATTAAAGGTGTGGAATAGATCAAATAAATAAATCCTAAGACAATTAAAAAATCAAGCACGTAAAAGCCTTATTTTTATCCTATTTTTTATTCTTCACGTCCAGGATTACGTCCTGGATCATTAGATAGGAATCCGAAGATGAAGAGAGAAACAAAGAATATCACTACTGTGTAAACGAAGAGTTTGAGAGTAAGCATTACACAATCTCCAAGATCATTTTTTGGGAAAATAAGAGAATAGATTCTCCGTTTTTATACCACATATCCTATTTTGACACCAAGAAATTAAGTGCTTTTTAGAAATAGAAAATAAGTTTTACAAATGAATTTGTAATAAGAGTTTTTCATCACCAAAATTATTTTTTATAATCACAATTAGATATTGTGGGGTAACCCAATAGAATAGGGTCTTTTCACTGGAAAAGAAAAAAGGTTCGAATGAGGTGATCCAGATTTATCGCGGCTATCAAAGAATTTCAATGTTTGAATCGAAGATTCATACTGTAAGACTTATCTGATCTTATCAATTGTTAGAAGTTTTTTTTCTTGAATAAATCATGAATTTTTCTAGGACAGTATTCAAAATCTCATCGAAAACTTACAGCAGCTTGCCAAACAAAGGCTAAGAGAAAAAATAGCAAAGGTATGACTGGCATAAAATCTACAATTGGATTTAAAAAAGCGTAGGCCTCAGGTAATTTGGCAAAGAAAAAGCTACTCGAATAAAGGGCAGAATTAAGACAGATACCGATCAAACTAAAGATATTAAGCATAACAAAGATTTTGTTCTTGGAGATAATTGCATTTTGATTGAGTTATTGATATAAGGGAAAAAAGATGAAAAAAGTAAAGTCGACCAAAAAATCTTTTGAACTCACTCAATCAAAAACCCTTCAATTCTAAAAAGAGAATAGAAGAAATCATACTTTTATACAATATCTTATATCTTAATTAAATTATATGTAATGATCAATAAATTCAGTTTAATTCTATATCTACACGCGTCAAAATCCTATCAACAATCTAGTCCATAAATATTTATTTGGACTGGAATTGACGAACAATCAATACTAATATTAGTGTTTATTAGTGCAGAATAAAAATTGAAATGGGGCGTGGCCAAGTGGTAAGGCAACGGGTTTTGGTCCCGCTATTCGGAGGTTCGAATCCTTCCGTCCCAGAACATACCCATTATATCAATATCAGCAAAAGGTTGATTTTTTGAACAACCTTCTGTTTAAGGGTCTAATATAGGTATAGAATGCGGTTCTTTTTTCTAATTTTTACTGATTCTTCTCTGAATCATATATTTTTCACAAACTTAATTTCGTTCAAACGATACGTGAATGTCACTGAATCCATTTGTGATCCAGGTAAGATGGGAACATAGATCACAAAACAAAAGTTTCAATTCAAAAAAAGTAGGATGGGCATACGATGAAAGGCCCATCCCACTCATATTCATATTGAAGTTAATTACTTAGAAAAAAAAACTTTGGTACCATATCTATTTGAATTTTCAATTCTCTATCTCTTATTTCCTATCCCTTAAACTTAACTTCAATGAGGTAGCCTAATTATGAATTCTCTGTGGATTTTTGAATTCGAAATAAGAGGGGTTTATTGGTACTAATTGAATTCAATCAACAGGATTAAGCTAAAATAAAAAAGAGGAATAACGACTTAATCTGGACCTGTTTTGTTTGGCTTTGTAACTATATTATCTCCTCGAGCATCCCGTAAAAGAGGATCTTTTTTTGGTTTATGATTGATCATCCCTATAGAATTGGATGGGGGAGTGGATAGAATTTAATCAACAACGAAGAGTATCCGTTTTGATATCTGTGTCAGTCTGAATCTCATTAACACATGATCGAGTAAATTACATAGGTAACAGATGTATTTTCTTTGAACCTTGTTTTTAAGCATTTTTTTCTTTGGGTCTAATGAAAACAGCTGTAAATCCATGTAACATTTGGGGCGGGGGGTGAGTCATACATTCTATTCACTTGCATTTTTTTATGGACAAAATTGCAAAAAACTTATTGAACCTCAAGTCAAATACCCAGAACATGAGGAAATGCTTATATGTACATATTGTTATCATTCTATTTCAGTGACAGTGGTGTTTCTATTTTTGTGAAAAATATTTGTGAGCCCTGAAATTGAAATATTCAATTAGAGACTCTCCAGAATTTAATTACTTCCAGTAACATCAGTTTTTCTGATAAATATGGAATCCTTTATTCTTTCGATTCTTATTTTAGCAATCAGATGAAAGAATAACGACCTAAATCTTCTCTTATCTTATATATCAATCCTTTTTATCGACTCCACAAAAAAAATAAATTGGATTTTTTTTTCAATCTATCCGCTTTAAATCATTGGTGGTTCAATTCGAAAAGAAACATGGATCTTTCTTTCTTATTATGATTAAAAAAAATGTGGTACTTACTGTAAAACAGTATTCAAATAATGATGTCGGGGTAGGAAATTTTGTCAATTCCATATTTTTAAGGACAAAAGTATAGATTACTATTTACCGACCGAACCAATGACTATTCATGATTCCATAATTGAATCAATTACATACTGGTTCCAAACTAGAGGAATGTTATGGTAAAACTTCGTTTGAAACGATGTGGTAGAAAGCAACGTGCGACTTGAAGGACATGATCAGCTGTGGATGTAAGACTCCGCCATTTTATTAGGAATGAAGGTGCTCTTGGCTCGACATCCGTTGTTCTGTTCCACTACAACCCAACCCCCCTTTTGTTGGGTTGTAATGTAAATAGTACATGATGGAGCTCGACTAGAAAGTATTGATTCATTTCGCAAGGGCAAGGATCTAGGGTTAGTGCCAATCAATAAGTTGGAACAACTTCGTAAGTATATCTTCGATATAGAAATCGAAAGGATCCAATTCGAGCAAGTTTCAAATACAAAAGGAAAATTTGTTGGACTTGTTAAAACTCTTTCGATCAAAAGTGTAACACGCGGGAATCAACGGTTCATATGATTCTTTGATAGAAAGAAATCACAAAAAAGGGTATGTTGCTGCCATTTTGAAAGGATTAAGGATCACCGAAGTAATGTCTAAACCCAATGATTCAAAGAAAAGATAAAGGATCCTGGAACAAGGAAATACCGTTTTCAATTGTCTCAACAACTAGATTAGAATGCAGAATAAAAACAGAGATTCTAAATGAGCCAAAAAGGGGGTTAGAGACCACTCAATAAATAAAATGCCTAAGGGTTTTCTTTGAGTTATTTGAGAATTATCCAACTTGAGTTATGAGTACGAATTTTTTTTTTCGGGAAAGACGAAGAAAAAAGGACTTAGTCTAATTGATTTGATGATTTTATGGATCTATTTGTCATTCTAATTCTATACATAGACATAACTTCGAATCATTTTTTTTTCTCGAGCCGTACGAGGAGAAAACTTCTTATACGTTTCTAGGGGGGGTCTTGTTCATCTACATCTATCCCAATGCGCCGTCTATCGAATCGTTGCAATTGATGTTCGATCCCGAAGAGAGGGAAGAGATCTTCGGAAAGTGGGTTTTTATGATCCGATAAAGAATCAAACTTATTCAAATGTTCCTGCTATTCTATATTTCCTTGAAAAGGGCGCTCAACCTACAGGAACTGTTCATGATATTTCAAAGAAGGCAGAAGTTTTTAAGGAACTTCGCTTTAATTAAACGAAATTCAATTAATGAAAAACAAAAAAAGAGTGTGGGGATGACTCGTATATAGTATACCTTTTTCTCTACTATTCTTTTTTCTCTACTATTCTTTCTTTTCTTACTATATTCATACCTATTTCGTATTGCTCCCACAGAATCCCA